CTTAAACTCCCGGCGGATGGCCAGTGACCCAAGGAAAGGAAAGAATCAGTTACATTTTTCATATGATCTCCCCTTATAGATAGACTAAAAAAATAGAACAGAGTTCTTTTTGTATCACGTCCCGCCCTCTTTTTTTTTTGCAATTGAAATTCCCAATAAGAATGATACTTAATTAGAATTAGGTTATAATTAGGTATCAGGCTATATCTCAAATCTCACATCAGTCCTTCCCAGAGTTATTGTCTCAACGAAGAATTGTAGGAGTAAAATCTTGCTATAATTTTAAAGGGCAAGTGGCAATTAAAAGTTAAAAAATACTTACAGTATTTTTCGGTTAAACTAAACAAAAGGATTCGCAAATAAAAGCGCTAATGCTACAACCAGCCCATAAATTGTTAAAGCTTCCATAAAAGCTAGACTAAGTAATAAAGTACCTCGTATTTTTCCCTCCGCCTCGGGCTGTCTCGCAATACCTTCTACAGCTTGACCCGCAGCAGTACCTTGACCAACTCCAGGTCCAATAGAAGCAAGCCCTACGGCCAATCCAGCAGCAATAACGGAAGCGGCAGAAATCAATGGATTCATGAGAAGTTCCTCGCAAAAAATAAAAAAAAATGGTTAATGATACAACCAAGAATTAGGACTTAACTATTCCGAATCATTCTTTGAGTTCGTCGTTATTTTTCTTTATTTCAATTTAATCTCCTTATTCTTATTCATTCAATTCACAGCCATAGACCAGACTAAAGGAAAAGACTTCTATTTGAAAGCCAGGTCCGGAGTAGGGCAAATTATATATATCTCGAGTTCATATATAACTAGTCAATTATCACATATACATGCCTTTGTTACATAATGTAAACCAACGATTCGTATCTTAGATTCAATCGGATTCTATAAATTTGCTTTGAAACATCCACAAAAGTTCGCTTAGAGCCATTAGATTCCATATATCTAATTGAACCCCTCTCCTAACAAAAACTTTTTTTCCCTTTTAGTTCTCAGCACATGGGATACAACACCGAAAATCGAAATCATTAATATTTAGATTTACTATTGAAATTGGCTGAACAATCTAGAATATTAATTGAGGAAGGTAAAGATAAAAGGGCCAAACCAGTAAAATTAAAATGGGAAAAAGATCTTTTTCCCATTTTTCCAACAATTCGCTCATATCATAATCTTTATTTGCGATTACTCTAGATTCTAGCTCGTAATATACCATACTTTGGATGTTTATTTTTCTTAAGTATAGTATCTTGAGACAGGCATACATTGACTTGGGCTAAGCTAAGCAAAAACATAGTTCAAAACTAGTCAATGATGACCCTCCATAGATTCTCCTATATAAGCCGCAGCTAAAGTTGCAAAAATAAGAGCTTGAATACCACTTGTAAATAATCCAAGAAACATAACCGGTATAGGAACTACTAAAGGTACTAAAGAAACAAGAACAACAACTACTAATTCATCAGCTAATATATTCCCGAAAAGTCTAAAACTAAGTGATAAAGGTTTTGTGAAATCTTCTAAGATGTTAATGGGTAAAAGGATTGGGGTTGGTTGAATGTATTTACCGAAATAACCTAATCCTTTTTTACTAAGACCCGCATAAAAATATGCCAATGACGTGAGTAAAGCTAAAGCAACCGTAGTATTTATATCATTTGTGGGTGCGGCTAACTCCCCATGAGGTAACTCTATGATTTTCCAAGGTAAAAGAGCCCCTGACCAATTAGAAACAAATATAAATAGAAAGAGCGTTCCAATAAAGGGAACCCAAGTAACGTATTCTTCTCCAATCTGAGTTTTGCTCACGTCGCGAATGAATTCAAGAACATATTCGAAGAAATTCTGACCATCAGTCGGAATGGTTTGTGGATTCCGAACAGCTAGAGTGGCAGAACCTAATAAGATAGCAATTACAACCCAAGAAGTAATAAGTACTTGGGCATGGACTTGTAACCCCCCTATTTGCCAATAGAGATGTTGGCCTACTTCCACACCGGATATATCGTATAAAACTTTTAGTGTGGTGATGGAAGATGATAGAACATTCATATTGCCCTCTGACAGAAATAGAACTTTAATAAAATAAATTATTTTGATTCAACCGAATTCTAGATTCTATTTTGTATACCAACTAATCACATAATCGCCCATTTTTTTATCTCTTTTTGAGATTAGGGAATAATAAGCGAATCCAGAAATCTATGGAGTTCTAATTTTCTTATTATTAATCAAAGGAAAGGTTTCTTATATAGCTAGAACGACCCTCACAAATCGCAAATACTAGTTTGTTAAGAATTAATCGGATTGAAGCTATAGCGTCATCATTCGCTGGAATTGAAATATCTGGGAGATCGGGGTCACAATTTGTATCGATTAAACAAATCGTTGGAATTCCCAAAGTGATACATTCTCTAAGAGCCGTATATTCTTCTTGCTGATCAACGATTATTACAATATCGGGTAACCCCGTCATATATTTTATTCCACC